GATTTTTTCGAAAATTTTTTTGAACCGTATGCAGAAAAAAGTGCATGTACGGTTTCTAAGGGATACAACTTTACCCTAATCAACCGACTTTATCGAGAGAGATTACTTTTTTTAGGCCAAGCAGTTGATAGCGAGATCTCAAATCAGCTTATTGGTCTTATGGTATATCTCAGTATTGAGGATGATACCAAAGATCTTTATTTGTTTATAAACTCTCCTGGTGGATGGGTAATACCTGGAGTAGCTATTTTTGATACTATGCAATTTGTGCGACCAGATGTACATACAATATGCATGGGATTAGCTGCTTCAATGGGATCTTTTATCCTGGTTGGAGGGGAAATTACCAAACGTCTAGCATTCCCTCACGCTTGGCGCCAATGCGGTTTTTTTAAGAGAAACAAAAGACTATGCCTTCGCCATATGAAATAGGAATATTTAAGTAAAAATAGCATGGCATTTAGAATTCGATATGAGAAAATTTTGATTATTTTTCAAAACAAAAAATTATATTATATATCGAGAGAGTAGTATGAAATAAAGGGTATTTCTGATTTTATCTTATCCATCGGGAATACTGTTCAGCGTCACAAACTTTTTCATACCCTAGATCTCTTAATAATATTTATTGTATAAATAAAAAATATTTTTTTTATTTGATCGGATCAAAAAGAAACTTTGGGATTGCTGAATAACAGACAAATAAATACCAAAAAATCAATAAGAAATATATAAAGCAACGGAACCACCATAGTATTTTTTAACTCCTCCAAAAAGAAGGGTGGTAATTTGATCATTTACCAATATGAGTCTTATAGATCCTATTTGTCTCTTTCTGTGATGGAAGGTAAAGATCAATTTTATTGTACAGCCGTATGCAATACATAAAAAATGCCCGTACGGTTATTCTATTTTTTTATCTTTATTTATTTTCTCTTCACTCCATCATCTAGATAGAAGAAACTTTATTATGTTATATCATCAGGGTAATGATTCATCAACCCGCTAGTGCTTTTTATGAAGCACAAACGGGAGAAGCTATCTTGGAAGCGGAGGAGCTGCTAAAACTGCGTGAAACCATCACAAGGGTTTATGTACAAAGAACGGGAAAACCCCTATGGGTTGTATCCGAAGACATGGAAAGAGATGTTTTTATGTCAGCAACAGAAGCACAAGCTTATGGAATTGTTGATCTTGTAGCAGTTGAATGAAAATAGAAAATAGGATAGATTTAGCGCAAATTGGTGATTTATTCTTTTATCTTCTTACCGAGTTAAATATTTTATTATATTAATAATTTATAATCATCCGGTTAGGATCGATCTAAACCAGCTCATTATGTATATCATTCAACATGCCAACGATTAAACAACTTATTAGAAATACAAGACAGCCAATCAGAAATGTTACGAAATCCCCCGCTCTTCGGGGATGCCCTCAGCGTCGAGGAACATGTACTCGGGTGTATGTGCGACTCGTTCAGATCATAGGCTGGAGCACAAGAAAACAAATTTCCAGTATCAATGATCAGTACCGATTAATAGGATAAAATGGAAGAACTCTATTCCATTCACTTTCTAAAAATAATAAAATCTATCCTTCTATTGTGTATGAAATTTATGGTTTCCATTGGTGTAAATCCAATTAATTTAATTTAAGATGAAAAAAAAAAAAATGCCCCATTGGTATTAAATGGTTATCCATTAAGCGGGGACAATCTTATTTAAAAAAAGAAAGATTAGACTTCTATTCTTGCAAGAACGGACTAAGAGGGTCAGCTACCCAGCTAACTTTCATAATTAAATACCGTTACTGTATAGGTGGATCTACTTGTGAAAGACCGATTACTGGCTAATTTATGGGTCGAGCCAAAGAATATGAACTGTACAAGTTACTCATAAGGTTACGTTAATTAAATATTAAATAAATTAGATAGGCTCCGGTGTATAGAGAAGACCTCACCGTTTACGAATTAACCATAGAAACGATGAAACCCACTATTTATTTATCCATTTACTAGTTTTTTATTTACTATGTTTTTGATACCTAGTCGAATACAATTTATTTTTCGAGATAAAAATTGTGGTCGGGAAGGTTATAGTAGCTAAAGCCGTTGGAATTTTTATTTTATACATTGGAAAAATCCGTTTTGTTATTAATAGACTGAGAAAGGGGAATAGAAAAACTTAAAGAAAGTAAATCCATTAGTTATTCTATTCGTCAAAGTTTCATTTATTCAATGACCAGAATTAGACGGGGATATATAGCTCGGAGACGTCGAACAAAAATTCGTTTATTTGCCTCAAGCTTTCGAGGGGCTCATTCAAGACTTACTCGAACTATTACTCAACAGAAAATAAGATCTTTGGTTTCGGCTCATCGGGATAGAGATAAACAAAAGATAACCTTTCGTCGTTTGTGGATCACTCGTATAAACGCAGTAATTCGCGAAAAAGGGGTATCCTATAGTTATAGTAAATTAATACATGATTTGTACAAG